CTTACTAATGGGATGACCCCATACATTACAAAATTTTGCTTTAGCCAATAATCTAATTAGAGGAATAATTGGAACTATTGTATCAAGCTTTTTCATAACAATTTTTATTAGAGATGAATTTTGTAACATTTGACTTCGTACCACCGAAAGATTTAGCCGAATACTTAAAAAATAACCCAAAAAGTGAAATGAATGCTGGGATAATTGGTTTATATCGATCGTTCTTGGTTGAGACCAAATATCAAAATGACATTGCCATAAATAGATAAAATAGTATTTCCATTTATTTATCAAAAGAGGCGTATTCTTTGAAACCAGAATTGATTTTCCTTGATATCTAACATAATGGATGAAAGGATCCCTGAAGGATAATAAGGTATATGAAAAATTCTTAACAAATATTTCTGCAAGATGTTCTATTTTTTCATAGAAAAAAACTCGCTCAAAAAAAACGCGAAAATATTTAAATCGTAACTGAGAGGATTTATTACGTAGAAAAAGAAAGATAGATTCGTATTCCCATACATATAAATTATATAGTAGTAAGAAAAATCTTGGATTACTTTTAAAAAAAAAAGTAGAAATCGATTTTTTTGGAGTAAAAAAACTGTTCCCGTCACAATAGTAATAAAAAAACAACCTTAATAAGTGAAAGAAAAAGACATCTTTTATCCAATATCGAAAGATTTGAACCAAAATTTCCAGATGGATAGGATAGGGTATTCTTATATCTGACTTATGATTGAAATATATAAATTTATCTTCGAAAAAGGGAAAAATGGAATGAATTGATCCCAAATTATTATAAGATTTTACGATTTCTAACTCTTTTAAGGAAGATATATATAATTGTAGAGAAAATAGAATCTCTAGAACGACAACAAAACCTTCGAATATTATTTGAGAATAATAATTATTGTTATAACCCAAAAAAGGATTTTTGTTAGAATCATTAACAATAATGATCAAATGAGTCTGTTGATACATTCGAGTAATTAAGCGTTTTACAATTAGTAAACTAAATTTATTGTTATAACCTACATTTTCCACAAAAATGGATCCACGACTATAAGCGAGTCCATAAATATACTCCCGAAAAAAAAGCGGGTATAGGATGTCCCGGTGACGAGATCTATGGAGTTCTAAAAATACACGATATTCCTCCATTTTAAAAAATCCTATTTAGTCAAATAAAGAATCAGAGATTCATTGGATTATCAAATGATACATAGTGCGATATGGTCAAAACAGGGAATTCTATATATATAAATTTGAATAAATAAAAAACGAATTATATATATTGTATATAGATACCTATAAAACAAGCAAAACCTATCAACGGACTCGCTCTAATCGCTTTTTCCACCTAATTTTTGTTCTAGGATAACAAGCTAGTTAGGAATCCTTTATTTTTTTCAACCCAATCACTCTTTTGATTTTGGAAAAAAAAATCTTTATCAATATACTCTTTCTTTTACACATACACATTTCTCGCTATTCCCAAATTTAATGGAAAATAGCTTTATAGTTAGGACTCATAATAAAAATAAATAATCCATTCATAGGAAAAGCTTTTCCCACATAAAGCACTAACCTCTTTTTAACGTATAATTAGATGGGGTAATCATTCAAATACAAAATAAATGAAAGCTCGTTACTTTTTGTTTCCCTATAATTAGAGCCGCCAAGCTCTATCCCTTTATAAATTAAACCCAACTTAATTTTTTTGTTCCGAGCCAAGAATTCAAACAAAAATTTGGAACGGATACATATAAGAGTGAAATACTTTTCGAATTCGTGATTGATTGATACGACATGCTACTTTTTCCATTCATTCCCTTCTGGATCAGTCGTGGTTTTACAAACTCTACCGATGGTATGGACGAACCAATTGCTTCATAGAAATGTGTAAAAAATAGAGTCGCTCTTAAAAGCCGAGTACTCTACCATTGAGTTAGCAACCCCAAATACTATTTATTAAATTTATAAATAGGATAGGTGTGTATATCCAATCGCAATAAAAACAACACAAATAAAAGATTGAATTGTCTAAAAAAATATTCGACATTCAAAAATGGAAAAAACTCATAATATCCACTTATCTACTATGTTATCCATTATACATTATTCTATATTAATTATTTTATTTTTATTAATATATATGTATTATTTCATTTTTTATTTACCTCTCAATTCAAATTCAATTAATTACCTTTCAATCAAAATCAAATAAATAAGAGATTCCTTGTTTTGTATCGCAGAAAATCCACCATTTGATAAATTAAATGGAGCCTATATTAACATAAGTAAATGGATCCATTTATTCACGATCGGATTATATTTATTTGATACACTGTTGTCAATATTAGTATTGACAAAAAAGAATAAATTGAGAAAACAAATAAAATGGAACAAACGCCCTATTTATGTTATGTGAACAAACATTGAAAAAAAAGAATAAATTGAGAAAACAAATAAAATGGAACAAACGCCCTATTTA